ATCTGAGCAGGCAAGTCTATTCACTACTGTAGAGAGGTTAGCGCTTACTAGTGTTAGAGAGCTTGCTGGATGAGAGCAGATCTGGGATAACTTTCATCGTTCTATCCAAGGACGGAGCTAGTAGTTGAATAGGATTCGTGTGTGGTAGTATCCAATTCATTCCCTCATGCGCATCTAGTGCAGTGTCTCTGTAACCCCCCTCCTGTTTAGACATCTAGCAGCCAGAAAGAAAAAGCAGCTTTGATAACTAATAAAGCAGTCTACGGGATCCTTTAGCAAGAATAGCAATTTGATTGAGATGGATGGTTGTGCTTTCAGTCTTTTCCATGCCGAATTTCCAACTGCCTCTTATGAGTGCTACAGCCAAGGCAGTGAAGACAATCCCCTAGAAAGATATCTCCATAGTAAATAGAATCGTACATCCAAGAAGCAAGACTGACAGAGCGAGCTGTAAATGCCATACCATTTACCATTGATTTAAGCTTAACAACTTATTAGCATTAAGTGGACTAAGGGCAGGAAAAGTTTTCGAATATAGGACTTTCGCCTCAGCGATGCCATCCTCTACTCCTACGTCAGGGATATGTGGTCTACGAATCGAATTCCTTGCCGTGTGGGGAAATCTCAATAGGACTAGGAGTAGGGAACTCGATCGCGGTACTGCGCCTTTGAATTGGAAAGAGGGAGAAGCATATGATATTATATATCTTATATAATATCATATGTTTTAATATCATATGTTTTAAGTAACATACAGGGAACCCACGTTCAAACCTCAGCAACAATATGAGAAATCCTGGGACAAATTCTCTAATCGGGAAATCCCTATTCAAGCCATCTTGCTTCGCCTTTGTATTGATTTTGACTACTTCGTTCATGGAGCGGAATGGATTGATTTCTTTATTTGTTTGATTTCTTTATTTGATTGTTGGAATTACTAGGAGCGACACGGAACGCTCGAAGCTAGGATGCCCTTAAGGGTGGGCAGCCGTAGCGTAGAGTACCCTCTCTTCCTTGATCAACTCCATACTTCCTGCAGTGAGGTAGCTCGAACCTCCCTTTCGATCTAATGGGACGGGCTTTTTTGAATAATACTACTCCTCTCTCCTGCAGTGAAGGATGCCCTAAATGAGGCTTACGAACGATTTGTAGCCTGTAGCTAGGCGACTAAAGCACCTGGTAGCTATATCCTCGAGACCCAAGGTAGGTAGCTCTAGTAGGGAAGATAGCGGAAAGGCCGAGTGTGCAGCTCTTTCCTCTCTGAAATGAAAGTAAGATCAGGACTTAGACCACCCGGTCACCGCCTCTATGAGGAAATCTACTACCTTGGTTTTATTATCCACTCTCTTACTCATTATCCGAAAGCCGGTGACACTAGGGAATGGGACAGCTAGTTAAAGAGGTAGATTAATTCTTCCCGAAGACCACACTTCTCGAAAAAGACTCGAAGTCAATGCATCCTAGGCTCCTAGCACTACGGGCACCTTCTTCTTGACAAGAATCAAAGTACTAGAATGAGGAATAAACCTTTCTAATTCTCGTCCAAAGGATGGATGTAACTGTATGTAATAAGAAGAAAGGCCATTACTATACTAAAAAAAATCCCCAATCTAATCCAGGATGAGCGCACTAAGCATTCTCTCTCTCTCTCTCTGCTCTCTATGACTATAAGAGAGAGATTGAATCGATCCGCCTTCCCTCTCCCGAAAAAGAATAAAGAGAAGAAGGCAAAAAGCGCCCGAATGGCTCTCAGTGAGGCTGACCACTCAAAAGAGACGATCGAGAGCTCCTTTTTTCAGACTCTGCGTGAATGAGTGGAGTGATCCATCCTCTCTGTCCCAATCTTCTTGCATGTGAGATTGTTCATAGGAAAACCTAATGCAAAGTCCTACAAGGAACTCGTATCCTTATATCAGGTATGAAAGAGAAAACTCTCTCTTCTTACTCTAAGGGAAAAATAGAAAGAAAGATAGTCTAGGGTAAGCCGCTTATGGAGTACCGGGAAGAGAGAAGCAACTCATCAAGGAAATAAAGCACTCTTTCTCGTTCCAATGGCGGAAGGAAAAATGCAAAAAGAAAGTAAGAAGTCCCTATAGGGCAAAGACTTAGACAGGGTCTAGAAAACGAAAAAATAAGCCATCTCTTATCTCCTTCCTTGGCCCTCCCAGGGAAGAAAGAGCTACAGCTTCAAAAAGGGCTTGTGTACACAGGATAGCAATAGAAAGAAAGCAACTCCCCAAAGGCTGGAAGGAGTGAAATCTTATGTAAGAAATGAATAGTTCAATATTCAATTGTTGAAAAATCTAACAAAGAGCGTATGGATGTAAAGGAACTGCCAATTAAGCTAGAAGATAAGAAGATAAGGAAAATGGAAATGCCTGGAACGCTACTACAACTGCTACGAAAGCTGGTAAAAAGACTGGGAGAATGCCATTATAGGTTTATGGAAAGGACAAAGCTACTCCAACAACTGGCTCTATCCCGGCTTTCAAAGAAAGAGGTTTTTTATCTTACTCGCTCGCCCTATAATTTAGAATTCATATTTCATATTCCTGCTTTTTGTTTTCAAACTGCTTTGTAAAGCAGGGTTGGCATTCTCAGCTTAAACTCGATCCGAGCTGGGGAAAGCCAGCTGAACAAGACCATGCGGATAAGAGAAGAGTTGTGATTCTATTTCTCTTCCAGATCACCTAATAGACTGGCCTGAGTGACTCTCCCCAGGACTGTCCTTAGACAGCCAGGAAGAGAAGGGAAGCAGGGACTCAGGGCTAAAGTCAAGATGGCTCTTTAGCAGGATAAGAAAGAAAGAGAGAAGAAAAAGAAATGGGAAGGGAGCGAGGTTTTTATCCCTTCCGTTGAGGAGAGAATCAAAGGCAAAGAATAAAGCAAAAGCACACTGCACACGACCCAAAGGTCAATCCCTTATTTATGTCATTACACGAATCGAAAATGAGCCTAATGGCGTAGATCTCAGCCTTAATCTACAAAGGTAGAGGAAAAGCTTCTCAATCAAGACAGAGGGAAAAAAGCGCCTATAGACTAAGCCAAACTTGCATTCTCACGTTAGAAAAGGCCCTTAGAAAGAGAACATAGATTGATATTGCTTTCTTGGCCATAGCCAGAATCCCCCTTGCTCTGATATAGAGTCAGCAACTTGACTTGCAAGGGCTTCTTGGTATTCCATCAATCATATATAGAATATATCTACCGAAGACAAGATGGAGAAAGTCCGATATTTTTATTATAGGAGATATCTGTTGATGCCCCTGATTCAACTGATCTAACGGAAGAAAGAGGTGGCACGAGTACTCGTATTCGGGTTAAAGGATTGGGCGATGACCTTAGTTAGGTATCCTGGTTGGGTATCACCAATACAAAGGACCAACTATTTGGCTATTTGGACCCTTTCATGCCCTCAGCGGGAAGTAGAGTGGTGAACGCTCATCCACTTATGAGTGCGTTGGGCTCCTGGACGATGAGCTTCTCTTGGCCCCTTGGCCTTTGATGAAGATGAACTGATATACTGGCATTCTCTTCCTACTCTGTATCCTAACTCACGGCAAACTATCTCTAGATGGCAAAGTGAAAAGTTGAATTGATCTGCACATCCCTCTATTCCAATAGAAAAGGTTAGCCTTCATCCATGAGATCGGGGTATCACTACCAGTAGGGGCCCGCTTCCCTAATAGACTTTGAAACCTCACCTTCCCTTTCGATGTCCGATCCCGGATACCATGACTTGCCTTCAAACGGGCTTCACCTTCAAAGGAGAGTAAGCGATCTGCGGACAGCAAGGCCAATGAAGATCCAATTTCCGGGGTCTAAGTCCTGTCTTGTCCTTGAGTCCTCTCTTATGCCTCTCATGTCCTTCTTTCCTTCGCTTGGGACTCACTAGCACACTCCTTGCTGCTTTCGTGCTTGATGGCTTCTGATGAACCAATGATAGAGATCCTTAGCTTCCCTAAGAGCTGCTGTTCAATCCGTCCCTGAGCTTCTACTGGATGTCATAGCGGGCATTCAGTCTTCAGGTTCAGAATGCGTCGAAAGAAGACCTTCGCCCGGATAGCCTCTTCTCGGTACTCAACTGCTGGGTTTTTTTGTTCCTGCCTGAGGAGTTGTTCAAAAGAGGGATGGTCAAATCTTTTATATCAAAGTGATGTTCCAAGGCGAAGAACTGATATAGATAGTCATATTGGCTTCTCGCACAGCCAGACTTTTAGTTTGCTTTATTGATTCATGGAATAGAGGTTATCTCCCTGAAAAAATTCCTTTAAAGAAGGACAGCTCTTTCCCTGCCTGCTTCTTGGCCACAACCACAGCTACGGCTAGTAGTATTCATAGGGGCAGCTCCTTTGATCGCATTCTTTGCCGCTGAAGAGTCTGATCCATCTCCTATCCTTCTTGGGAAAGCAGTGGAACTAATGGCTGGCCTAGCTGGCACTTTATGCTAATCAAACTAGAAGTGAAAGTAAAGTTCTTTGAGTTGAATAGACGATGACTGGACACAACGGAACTCTTCCTCTCTAATAGGGGACGGGGTCACTGACTCAATTAAATTTCTTTAAGAGAGGGCACCGCTTGCCTTCGTATAGGGCCAGGGCCGGTGGTGCAGTATGAAACTTATTCCTTAGGACTGACCGTTGACGCAAAAGATCAATATTAGAGTGTTCTTCCGGGGTCCCTTTCCTATATTGGCCATTTCCCTTTCTTTGAAGAATTATAAGGGAAATGGCCAATATAGGAAAGGGACCCCGGAAGAACACTCTAATATTGATCTTTTGCGTCAACGGTCAGTCCTAAGGAATAAGTTTCATACTGCACCACCGGCCCTGGCCCTATACGAAGGCAAGCGGTGCCCTCTCTTAAAGAAATTTAATTGAGTCAGTGACCCCGTCCCCTATTAGAGAGGAAGAGTTCCGTTGTGTCCAGTCATCGTCTATTCAACTCAAAGAACTTTACTTTCACTTCTAGTTTGATTAGCATAAAGTGCCAGCTAGGCCAGCCATTAGTTCCACTGCTTTCCCAAGAAGGATAGGAGATGGATCAGACTCTTCAGCGGCAAAGAATGCGATCAAAGGAGCTGCCCCTATGAATACTACTAGCCGTAGCTGTGGTTGTGGCCAAGAAGCAGGCAGGGAAAGAGCTGTCCTTCTTTAAAGGAATTTTTTCAGGGAGATAACCTCTATTCCATGAATCAATAAAGCAAACTAAAAGTCTGGCTGTGCGAGAAGCCAATATGACTATCTATATCAGTTCTTCGCCTTGGAACATCACTTTTACTGGTCTCAGCCCTAGCCGTATGACTAGCCTTTGAAGGCCTAGGTTCAAATCAAGCAGTGCCAGATGCTTCTGAAATAGCCGTCTTTCGTCCTTCAAATCTTCAAAGAATGGAAGAGCGGATTCGATTCCGAGTTAAGAGTTCGTTCTTCTTCTTCCTTAAACTTTAATAAGGCAATTGCCTGCCTTCAAGCTAGTCGAACTACCTCCTTACTTTAGGAAAGGCCGACTAAGACTAAGCTACCAAACCAGAACATAGTCTTGATGTGGGCTGAAGGAGTCCGACAAGAACTTATTCTATAGTATAGCACCTTCTCTCGGGTCATGAGCTGCTTTTCTAGCTAACTGCATTCGGCAATGTGGTTATTCTATTCAATTCAATAGCAATGCTGCCGACTCCTCTCTCCCATGTTTTATAGTCCTAATCGGGGAAGTCTGCTTTGCGAGAGTGCAGCAACGGAGCGCTAGTCCTTAGCATGAATCTTTCTATGAACTATGCCCAAAGCATTCAAAGAGTAAGGCGTTGGATGGGACTACTTGTTCGTTCGACTGCTTTTTCGTTCTCAGATCCAGTCTTTTCTGCTGTTCAAAGAAATGCTTACCCTGAGCTTGAGCTGGCTGTGGGATCTTTCCCTTATAGTAGCCTAGCCCCTCCGACAACAGACGAGAGAGCTGCGGTTACTGACTCGATCTCTATCGCCACTGCTGGATTCAAGGAGAATTTCCTAAGAGTAGTCTTCCTCTGGAATCTTGATATCCTTATTAAATTAAGGTTTCGTCTCGGCCTCGCCCTAACGAGTGAACTTCCTCACCCGAATGAACTACTTTACCTTGCCTTTGGATTTTTTACTGGGAGTTTCCGGGTATTGAAGGATTCTTCTCCGCGGGGGACTTCTCCTCAATTTCTGCCTATCCCAAGTCTTGCCAAAGCCCAGGTTCGTAGACCTGCCATGCCAATCCCACCTCCTATTTCCTCTGTCTTCTCTTCAAAGCTAGCCGAGTCGTTCCCCAGAGCGGATTCGGTGTCAAAGAGAGAGAGACAAAAGACTTTTGACTTAGAAAGACTAGTTGCGCTTCTTCCTCTCCAACAGGTTCCATTCCTTTCTCTTGCTTCAGCCTCACCCTTCAGTGGTCGTTAATTACATCAAACAAACCATTAGTAGGCCAGTTAGAGCACTGCTTCAACAAGCGTAAAATACTCAATTTCAGATTTCTTCTTAGGTGCGATCACCTTGTTCTTGGGAGCGGCTCAGACATCACACATTGGTCTCCTATTGGGCGCTTTGGGATTGAACCCTAGCTTTGCACTTAACTTCTCCGCGCTGGGGCGGTTACCGATAGCATCAACTTTTGAACAGAATCCCACACCTGTCTTTGGTGATTTAGAAGGTCTTTCCTTCTTCATTCCATCCAGAAAAGGTCAAATAGGAAGGAGTAGATATATAAGATAAGCACCACTTTGTGCTTGCTGAAAAGTATTATAAGTAACGTGAAGAGCCCGGGCTTTTTCCCTTTCTCATGCCCCCGTGATGATTTTGAGAATGTTTCTATTTATTTTGTATCGAAACCCTCTTCCCGAACCAAGAGTTCCGCTTGCACCTAGAGGCCTGCCATCCGACCATATGGGCACCGCTTCGATTCCCAGAAGATTCTTCTGATACAAATGAGACGCCCCCCACTATGTAAGTAAGGAAAGGGGCTCTTACATCTCAACTCCTTCATCGCCATTAGAAAGAAGTACTCCAAAAAGTTCGACGGAAGTCACATCGTCTACACAAACGTAGTACTCGTGGAAACTTCCGCCCTAGCCGTCGCCAGATCCGGAAGAAGTTGTCGCCGCCATTGCCTATCCTTTCCTTTCCCGAAAAGAGATTTTCACACTTTTCTTCTTTCATTCAAGACAAGACGGATTCTACCCGGATCGATGACCAGCTCGACTTTATCGACATCAACAAGGCCCGTCATGTGGGAGGGGTCGAGGCATGCCTTAAAGTGGAATAGTTTGCATCGTCGGTAAGAGCGATTTGACATAAAGATCTCCTCCTCAAGCATTCCATTTTTTATTTTTAAAACGAGCTTCCTGAGCGACATATTTTATTTGGAAAGAAAAAAGGGAACCAACGCCGCTAGGCAAGGCTACGCTGGGCGTGGGAAACGATCTCTCAAATAAGCGAGTCAAAAGCATGTGTGTTAAGTGCATATAGCTATTAATTCGAACACGGGACACTAAGAAGGGCCCCTTTTCTCTCGGACTTTCTCTCTTTAACTGGAAGGTCTCTCGGCATGCCATGCCTCCTTCCTTGACTTTTTGATTCCACAGTGGAATAGAGTTTGGGCTACTTACTGGTGCAGGAACAATACCAATGAAATGGGGTGCCACTACGTGTGTATAGAGAAATATCCATAGGCTTAGAAAAGCTAGATTGACCGGTCGATACATCCCACTTTTTGGGGGCTATCCTTCCACTTCTCTTTAAGAGCATGCCCCGGGACAAAAACAATCTATGTATTTGTGACCACTACAGAATCTTTCGTTCCTATGGTCTCTCGAGAGCTTCAAAGCCGTTCCCGTCTGATTGATACGCTTCGCTTTTTAAAGGAAATTCCCTTGGAAGTGCCCCATGCTAGTAATGAACCTGGTAATAGAAATATGCTCAAGCTACCCGGGGGCTCAGAGAAAAGTCTACTTGCTTGCTAGAGAAGGTGACCCTTTAGTTTTCGGGTTTGCTTGTCGTTTTTGTTTGAACAGAGATTCTGTTAGTGTTCCGCGTACCTGGGTACAAGGCTCGACGAAGTTGAGCAAAGACAATAAAAATAAAAGAATTTATAATTACAAGATCAAGAATTGCTTAAATAACTCAGCGCGTCCAAAATCAGTAGTCACTCTGCTACTTCATTTTTGATTTTTAAATTGCGTAAAGAGAGAGATAGTCCGTTTCTTGACTCTTGAGCGGCTGAGAATGTTATGTCAAAAAAAAGGACCAACGAGGAGCTATAGCTATGGAGAAGGAGGAGTAGGAGCTAGACTTCATTCAATTGAAGTAAGTGTAAAACTACCAAGGGTCACATGGAATTGATTTGGGTCATACTATTACTTGCAATTTTACGTTTCTTTAGATTTTTGACTAGAAGTGATCATACTCCTGGCATTCGTTTTCTTATTGATGTGTTCCGTTTGAACAGGTTTATCTACAAGCTTAAAGTAATAATCTACCTATTAAAGCATCTACCGCACTGCTTTCAGGGATCGGAGATAAGACCTCTTCCGAAGAATGTCTTAGAGAGGTTCAAGTTCTATGTAGATTGTCTATTTAGGCTATATAAACTATATAAATTCTTAGTTGATACGAGTAGGGATAAGAAGTAAACTGTATAACTACATATAGCACAGAAGGAAACCCGATTTCATATTCACTCTTTATGGTATAGGAAATTGCAACGCTAAAATGAATGGAAGATGCCTCTACTACTATTTTATGATTGCTAGCCAACATTCATAGTAAAGTTTTATTACAGATGATATACGAAGAATCTTATCGAACAACAATGCTCTGACACCAATCATTTACGAAAAAGTATTACACCTTCCATTGACAAGCGGAAAGATCACGGAACGACCTAAAGGACCTATTCTTATTATACAATATTCAAGGATGATTCTTACCCTGTGTTCTATCTTTGTGGAGGGAAATCGAAAGGAGACAAAGAAAGACTAGATTTTTAAATAAAAAGGCTAGATCCCGGAAATCCTTATTCTTATTCTTTAAGTGTCCGTTTAGGGAGTGAGTGAACTACTAGTCGTAGGGCACGAACGGAATAAGACGAGATGAGGTTAGCAATGAAGAGCAAAGGCAAGGAATGGATGCGCCAATAATCGAAGAATCGGGCAAGGTAAATTGCCAGACAATGGCAAGTGCTTGAGAAGCAGCTGTGAAAGAAGGGGCTGCAAGAGAAATAAACAATCTAACAGAAGCTAGTTTAGCAACAGGGGAAAAAGTGTCAGAATAGTCCACTCCATACGCCTGGGCATAACCCTTGGCAACAAGCCGTGCTTTCAACCTAGCAACAGAACCATCAGGATTTACCTTCACAGTGAATACCCATTTACACCCTCTTGCCACTGGGTAAAGGGACAACTGCCCATGTTTGGTTATGCTCAAGAACTTCCATCTCCTCCTCCATAGCTTTGCGCCATCCAGGATGGGATAATGCCTCAGAAACTGTAGTAGGAATCACCAGGGAATCAAGAGAAGCTATAAAAGTCTTAGCTGACAAGGGTAAATGTTCATAAGATACAAAAGAAGAAATAGGATAAGTGCAACTGCGTTTACCTTTGCGAAGAGCTATAGGAAGGTCAAGAGTAGAGTCAGGTGGAGGATCTGGTGAAGAAGCTGTAGGACCCAGAGGCAGAAAAGCATCAGGTAGAGGTGGCGAGGTAATGCCATCAACGGGTGCCATAGTCGTTTGCTGAACCCGACGAGTATAGACATGAGGAAAGGGAGAAATGGGGCGTGGACAAGCTCTTTCTGAGGATACTGTAGAAGAATGCGAAGGAGAGATAGCAGAGGTCTGGACACTATCTACAAGAAAATCATCATCAATAGCAGAAAAGACACGAGACACTGAGGAGAAAGGAGTGGACTCAAAGAAAGTAACATCAGCAGAGATAAGATAACGTCCCAAGTCAGGGGAATAACAACGATACCCTTTCTGTTGATGAGAATATTCTAAAAAGATACACTTGAGTGATCGAAGATCTAGAAACTTGAGAACGGGCATCCTGGACAAAACAAATAGCAAGTTGTGGAAATAGCATCTGCCCAAAAGTGTTTAGGGACTTTCATATGGAAAAGAAGTGCTCGAGCCACTTCCCGTAAGTGCCTGTTTTTCCTTTCTTATAACCCCGAGCAAGGGAAAGACTGGTCAGCCGGGAAGCAGAATAGAAGTTTGACTCTTGTCGCGATTGACTCACTAGTAAGGATACGCACTATTTGGACTTCCCCATAAGGAGCACCTGGTTCAGCACGAACTAAAGGCAGCCGAGTTCTTCCTCATTACCAACTGCCTTAACGCGCAACAGCAGGAGCTATAGTTGCTATTCTCTTGCCAAATCATCCTTGCTCCTAACGGCAATCTTTCTCATCAGCGGCTAGAGAAGAACATCCTTGCTTACCAGAGCTTCCTAGCTACCTGGAAGAAAAACCTCGCTAGGACGACAGCCGGAAGGGCAGACCCTTTCTTCGGATACTCATTAAACCTAGACCTCAAGAAAGACCTGCTTAGACGCCTCTTACCCAGACCCTTACTTCTTTATTAGTAAGGGAAGGAACTTGCTTTACTACTTATGGTCTCCAGCAACGGGTACTTCCACCTAAGGGGTTTTAGAGACACTTTTCGCGCTGACCCGACTTCCGATACAACCGGGGAGACTTCCTAGATTGACAAGTCAAAATAGTAAAAGCGGAAGGACTACCGCAATCAGAAAAAAAGAGGGCAAGCAGAGCAGAAGTAGTTCGCAACAGCAACTATCGATTAGCCAACAACTGGGACAACAGAAAGAGCTGCTGGATTCTTTAATAAGCGGGAACCAACAAAGCTGCATTGACCAAGAATAATAACTGGAGGAAGCACGCCACCAAGGCTTGAGACGTGGAACTGCCACAAGAGAAAATCTCTTCAAAATGGAACCGCCAAAGGCCAAAGCTGGACTGTCCCCATCAATGCCAAAAAAGGCGGTAAAACGGTCAACTGTCAATTAATTTGAAATATCCGTCTCCGAATGGGAGTGAATTTGAAGCGAAAATCACTTGAAATTGAAACCTTTATCAATATCACCGGAGTCGTGAACGAAGGAGGAAGGAGTCTTTGCAGCAAGACTTCAGTCAATGAAAAGACCGACCACGGACGTTTAAGAATGGATTAGTAGTGGCCAATCAGTGATTTCAGACCGTTTTCTGTTTAAATAGACCCCCGCTATCTGTAGAAGAAGAAGTTCCTGAGTTAGGAGCTCCATTCTCGCTCTGCCTTTATGGCGATTTAGTGAACACTAACTTACAATCTGTCTACCGCTATCCCTAGGCCCGGAAGTCGGAAACTAGTAAGACGCGTAGCCCCTTCGAAAAGAAAGGGAACTGCTTTAGATAGTCAAATACGGTAAATAAGTATAGTGGAATCTCAGATCTTCACTTCCTAGACTTTCTTTCAGAAAGTAAATTCCCTCGGGCGGATCTCTTCCTCTAAGAAAAGAAAGTCTCAGCCCAACTAGGGAAATTACTTAAACTAGATAGACCCGTTGGCACTTAGGACTTACCTTCTTCCTACATGAGTGCTCCATAGCCATGAACCACGAACTCCAAGACTCAATCAACTTACTATATAAACGTATTTAGCTATGGTAGCAAGAGGCTCTTTATGAGAGAAAAACCTTTGATCAAACCAAATGCTATGATACGGAAGTAAGGCGGCGCAAACATCTAGCAATTCCCGGTAAGCAAGGAAGAAAACAAAGCATAGCTAGTCGGCTTGACCGATCAGATAGACGAAACAGATTAGTTTTGGTTTGCCTCAGACAAGACCAAAGGCTACTCAGGTATTATAGCATAGCGCACTACTTACAGAAGAATCGGCAAAGACAGCATTAGATACTTGGCTACAATAGAAAAAGGAGTAATAAGATACTTAGCTCTGAAACCCTTCAATCCACTACCGGAGAAAGTCGGGGGAACTCCGAAACTCGGGGAAACTCAGCGAGATGCAGTAGCTCAATAAAAATAAAATAGAAAATAGTGCGGCAAGTTGAGGTAATTCAGTGGAAGGAAGGAACTCATCTTTAACCCCACCATATGGTAATTTAGCAGCTTTGCCGACCCGCTATTCCTTCTTTTAGGTTGCAGTGAATTTTTTAATGAACTTGTAGATGTAGAAGGTGGTTACTCATTCTTTTCCTATAATTGTCTTGTCACTCTCTATTTCCTTGTTATCTGCCCTTGCCAATCCGGGTATTCCTACTGATCTACTTCTTTCCCTCCCTTGCTGCAGAAAATATACATGATCAGTAAAGAACTAGAGATGGTACCACTACTACTGACTTTCTTACTGTTGATGCCCCATTCAAAAGACGGGGTTTCCTAGCTATTTCTCTTTTAGGTCGCTAATGGTCGCTAAGGCCGCAAGAAGACTGAAAAAGTATAGTATATATAATTCATAAATAGTAAGCGCCTACGCTTCGTAAGGCATGTCCGTATGCCTTACTCGCTCCGGGAAGAGAACTCTAAAAGCTTCTTCTTCCAAGTCCTATTCTTTCCATTATGCAATTTCCTATTATCATATTCTTTCTATTAGTTTCTTAAATTTTCTTTAGTTAGGTTCCCTGGTATTAATAATATTGTATAGGATTACATAGTATGATACTTCTTTTATCGTCTATAAAAATAATTTTTTTATAATAACAGGTTATTGGCTCATCTCCTGGTGCAATAGACATGATCTTTCCCTCGAGCCTTAGTTCTTGCAATAGTTCATATCCCGCTTTTTGGTCGAAGATTACTTGATCATTTCTTCTAGTGGAAATATAAACTTCATTGATGAATCTAGAAAATGCTATGCCAGGAAACCTTTTTTGAAACTCCCGATCGAAGATGTCGATTAAGACTATATTGAATAATACCCTGGTGATTTCACCCACAGGTGGTATACCACCAAAGCTTATATCTGACCTATGATTTCCATCATCATCAATGATAGGGAGAGAAAGGAAAGATGAAATGAGTTTATAAACTGAACCATCTCCAACAAAAGCCTTAACCTTATCTAAAATAAGACTGATTGGAATAATACTTAATGAAGCCTTTAAGTCAATCTTGTACAGTCTATCCACCTTTCCCATTTGTTGAAGACTGTAATAAAAGGAAGAAAGCTGATTTTCTAATCGGTAACCATCTTTTGGCAAGCCACCATGAGAAAGACGAAATAACGTTAGGGATAATCCCATTAACACCAATACATCCTCTTTATCAGGCATAACCACATAAATCATATCTGGATCAGCGCTATTTGTCCCAAGCATGATATCTGGACAATCAGGTAACCTATCATGGAGAAAGTGATTTAGATCCTGAACTTAACTTGTAGCGGAGAGAAAACGTACAAACCACATAGTACTTTTTGTTGAATAACAGCTAATCGGTACCGAGACATACTAAATTGAAGATTCTCCGTCAAATCATTATAGATAAAGTCAATATCAGAAGACAGCTGCACAAGGGAACATGATAAACTACAATAATATCTAGGGGAAGGAAGAAAGTGAAAAGAAGAATTATTAGTATAAGCTAAACAACTCTTATAAAGTGTGCTAATTACAATCATAATCATCCTATAACGAGACATTAATTGCATCAGAAACGTTAGGAATAGGAACTAGGCCGACCGCTATAAAGAAAGCTATCATTAAACCTAAAGCGACTCCCGTATACGCATCTTCGCTAGCAGGGATTGTTATCTCCGCAAAAGGAGGCACATTCTCCATTGCCGACGCAACCGATGCAGAAACGTCGTTGCTTTCAACAAAAAACATCCTACGAAAATTAGAATGATAATAATCCATATTAAAAAAAGGATCATATGAGTCAAAAGGAGTGAACACGCCGCCCTCTGGCGCAATAGTGCTAATGCCGGGCATAAACCCGTACCAGACAGTACAACCAACCCCCAAGATGACCAAAACCAAGAAACGACCATACCGACCATCTAAATAAGTAACTACTTCTACCAAGATTTTACTAAAGAAACCGGTTTCGGTGACCAAACCACGAATACCGGAACCGGAAAAGCTATAAGAAAATAACGAATTGCAAGAAAGAGGGTTTCTATTATAAAATAAACCAAGATTGTTACTTATAAAAGATAACCTAGAAAAGGATGCTTCTGTTAGATTCAAATCATGAAATAAGAAATTAGGGTGAATCGGAAGAAAGCGAAAACCTAACGCCATACGAATGTCATACTTCTTGAATGATATTGAATCCAATAATTTCTTAGGTATTTCTATAAAAGGTGTTCTAAGTTTTGAATTAATAGACTTCCCCCAAAGAGAAGGTGCTAAACTATGTAAGAAACGAGGAATGGCACCACGACGAGAACCAGAAGAAGAAGATTCGCCTGTCTCGTCTCCCAAAGACATTTGTTCGAACTCTTTACATAGTTTACATAGAGAGAATATCTGTTCATTTTCATACTCGTTTAAAAAGGTATACCATGGATTGTTGTCCTGTCGATTCTTATCGACACGATTCATCGATTCCTGCTCGTCCAATCGATTCTTATCGACACGATGAATATTACTGCTCATCCTTTCGATTCCTGCTCATCATATTAAAGAGTAAAACCTTGGTTTTTCCGTGGGGTGCCTCTACCATATGGTCTCATAGTATCACCTGTTATGAGAGGTTCTCGGGGAAACGCCGCGCCGAGTACATTCAACAGGAGACAGGCATTGAATAGAGAAGGTATTTGGATTGATTAATAAAGCTCTATTCTTGGGATTTTCTAATGTGCCGTACCCTACTGCTGAGACCCTCTAGCATAGTAACTAGAGAACGACATTGGTTTTACTCTAAAGGACGTCTATTAGGGGGGAGTACTTTTTTTTCAAACTTCGCCCTTGCTCGCGTTCGCCGAGATTCCGTTTTGCCCTTCTTTTTTCGCCATACCCTTTGCCCCCGCCAGGGCCACCTCCTCCGCAGCGGAGCGTTCCGGTTGTTTGGGCCGCTCGCCCACGGGAGACGTCTTAATTGTCGTTGGAACCTGTAGAATTGGTGGCTCCTCTAGCTCACCCTTACTCTCATTGTTGTTTGAGAGAAGGTATGGGTTGTCCAGCACTAGAAAAGGCAGGATCCGTTGGCGGAGCCACCCTAGCATGGCTTTCTGGGTCGGCTTTCTTCCCTCTTATCTTATAAGCGGTCGGTCGCTTCCTTTCGCTTTCATGCGGAAGGCCCCCTACCGGCCAGAAAGCAGAAAGAAAGAATTGTTTTAGATAGTATAGAGCGTAGCGTTGGCTATGGTGCCATTTGCGAAGAAATGAGTTTATGCGCTTTCTTTACTACTTTTCTCCCGTATCGGACGTGATTCGTATTTGATGCTCTTATCGGATTGGATGCTTTCTTCCTTAGCAGAGCTAATGGCTCACTTCACTACCTTAAGCCCAAGCTGGGACATTCTCTTAAGCTTAAAAAGAGTCTTTCTTTCCTGGGATAAGTTGAACTGTTTACTTCTATTTGAACTACTCCTCTTTCTTTTCACTCTTTATGACAGCAGCTAGTTCAGTGGCATCTATTTGTCTTCCTTTTGTCTGTTGATACTATCTTTCTCCCTCGGAAAACCGGAACTTGTAAGCAGAGTTATTCCCCAACTAGGACTTGCGGGCGAGCTACCCTTGGTTTAAAGCCCTGGTTGAGAAAGACTTTTCTTTACTAGCCGTTCCCTCTACCTGTCTACCGAGCTTACTAGTTCCGTTCATTCCCTACTGTAACTGTAAGAGCTCAGTCGACTACCTAGCTAAACACCCTGCGCCCAAGTATTCCACCGGTATCCTCTTGGTCGAGAATGGCTAGTTGCGTGGACTTTCATCTTTATATAGTATATAGAATATATAACAATAACATAACGTGTTCTAGCCGAGCATGGGTAATTTCCAATAGCTGGGAGCGGAACCTTCCCCCCGAAACTTGTCACTCTTCAGCTCCTCCCCTGAGTTGGAGAGTCTCTTCGCTCATTCGCTTCTACAACTATGCCCCTACTTTCTTTCCTTTCCACCTCAATCTTCGCTACTCTTACCCTCTCGCTACCTGTACCTGATCTACTCCCACAGTTCGCTAATGGTCACCTGGATTAAAGGCTTTTCACGGTCAACGAAAATAGGCATCTTTCTCATCAATTGAACACCTACCACATTACCCATGTTCTTTTTTTGCTAACGAGTATCAAAGCATATGGGATAACACAGGGATTGACAGACCAAGGATTCTTTTAAAGACTAGACTGAATGGCCAAAACTCCGCATCTGCTATCGTATCTTTTTCTCCCACAGATTCTCTATCTCCCACTGCACTGACTGACGGATCGACCAAGACCTATCGTGGTTAGCTTTATCTAACTCTAAAACAATCTTAAAGCAAGGAGAGCAGAAACAGAGGGAAAAATAAAATAAAAAAAGGGCTATAAGTAGGCTCGCTATTGCTTGCTAAATTGGCTTTTTGCCCTTATATGGCTTGGCTTCGCTATCGCTCCTTAGTGGTCGAGACCTATAAAGTAGTCTTCCTGCCATACCAGAATGCCTATTTTATAGTGCTAGAAGCTTCGCCAGAAGCAAGCAAGATGAGGTCGCTCTGCTTCGTAGACAAGGCTCGTTCCATACTTTACGATGGTTAACCTTACACCTCACCTTCTAAAGAAAGAAGCAAAATGCCCTTTCTCTGCAGGTCGCCTGCTTTTCAGTGAATTGTAGCCAATCAATTATAGAATAGAGTGAGTTTAGAGCTAGCTCGAGCTATTACCCTCAGTTCATGTTAATAGCGAAAGTATTAATTTCTTTTGCGAAAGCTATCAGCAGTTCGAAGCCAGGGTTCAAAAGAGTTCACCTCTACGAAGGAGTCTAGATTTGTTGGGGGTGGAGGAAGGTACGACGGACCTTGGGAGAAAAGAAATTCGTCCTCCACAAATAAAAGCAAGACTAAGAAGACTAATCCGGGGTTGACGAAAGTCAACAATTCATCGCAACTAAAGACCATTCTATTTATAGGTCTTAAATAACTCCCGAAGAGACCACAAGAGTGCATTCATGAGGACAGAATCTCAGATATAGAACAGCATCTCCATCGGCAGACACATAAGCAGATGAAGAAGATGCTACTGGAGAAGAAAAGGAAGAATAAGCGAGCCTGTGACTGTCCCCTTCCTCAAGCAGCATAGGATTTTTTTTTCTTTATCCAAAGGATGAGGAATTCTTCGATTGAGTTGGTGGTAAGTTAGCCGGACTCTAACTCTAATGGCTGAGCCAGGTATGCTTACCAACCTTGTCCCGAGCGCAGGAGAGTGCCTCGCCGTGCTGGCTGGTTATGGCGATGTGAATTGAATGAATGGACACCACATCTCCACTAGTTCGTGCTCAAAATCTATAAACTTCTGCGTGCTTTACTCCTTCCGCCCCATAAAATCTCATTGATTGTTTTTTCGTCGTTGGTACGAGCTTTTCTGGTTCTCTTCTACCCTGGGATTTCTTTTTCTTTCTTAATTAATCGATTAGATTAGGACTCCAACTGTAACAACTGGCCTTAGTACTGCAGCAATTGGAAGGAGAACTGAAAAGACCTTCGACCATTTCATTTGGTAGCACGTTTAGCTCGTTATGAAACGTATTGTTAGAACTAGAAGTTTTTACTCCAGGTAAGAGTCCAATGCTAGATTAATAATGTAAAATAGGAGATATCCTAAGGAGGAAAGAAGTCTGTTTCCTATTGATAGTGGCACTCCCACAGGCTGGCGGGGAACTCCCATATGGATGGCTGAGAATAATTCATATATAGGCTATAGGCTCGAGAAAGAGGAAGCTGTTCCCTCGTGCCCTTCGTTGATTACCTTGGCTTCGGTATCATGATACAGAGAAGACAGAAGCAGCACTCTTGTCGACCGTTCATGGCATGGTTGGCTAGCTTCGAACAAAAGAAAAGGTCAAATCCAGAATCTCTCTTTCCCGGGGAAGGGAAGAGCGAAAGGCTTCCAAGTAACTAGGCTTCCCTGGTATGAAAGTAGGCGGTAGGTGGTAAGAAGACTAGCTCGGGCTTGAAAGCTTGAACGTGATGAATAGGCTGCACTTTTTATTACAATAGGTGGAGTCTCTAAAAGCAGGAGCATGAGACTGAAGAAGTCTGGCATCAGTTGGTGTGAATGACTCCGGCCCAAAGGTTAGCGAATCCGACTTCCATTCTTTTTGAGGGAAAGAACCGACCCCAACCAACCAAGGGGGCTAGCTGCTCTTTTTTTTATTCGCTGCTGTCTCTGACCGACTACATTAGCACTTGTTGAATTGGTCTTCGGCAATAACTTCGGAGTAGTTCAAATAGAAGTAATAAACTGATTCAACTTATCCCAACCCAAGGGGCAACTCAGCCCTTTAACATTCTCTTTCTCTCTTTCTGGCTTAGCCTACCAGGGAAATGGCTCCTTCTTCTTGATAGCACAGGTGAGAACACCCCTAATGGGCTCGCTTCACCGATCTCTATATAGATCGCCTCTAGATCCCATTAGACTGATTTAGTGAAGTATGCCAATCGGGGTGTAGCGCTTACTTACTTGAAGAGGCATATGAAAGATATCCCCGAATGGGATTGATGGACAGATTCCCTTGGAGCAAAGGAGAGAGAATGCTAGCTACTTCGAAAGAATGGGAAAGGAAAGGCAAGGTTTACTTATCCTGGAGGAAGGTGTCTCAGGAAGAGAATACGCCGATGCCGCAAATCCGATGTTAGCAAGAACTGGTACGAATGGTATTGATGCATCGAATGCCCTGCTATTCTTTTCGACAACGGCTATAAGACGTCGAAGGATTGAAGGAAGAATCCGCAATGCTTTGACATTCCTTTTCAAATAGGTTGTGCCCTGTTAGTCCTCCAATACTACAGATAGTCACGAGTACAAAAGAATAAAATAAGATGGAATCGAATACGGTGTTAATTAATTTCCTGAAGTGAAGCAAAGCAATGCAAGACAGATGGATAGAGGGATACTGATACTATAAGAAGACCTACTCCTTCTATTCTCTTTCCCATCAAGCTATGCATGCTTACCTGAAAGTCCTTCTTTAAAGGCATAGACCGGGGATTCGTTTATATGGTCTTTTTCCTTGAGTCAGGACCTCGGGCTATGGAGCCTGGTTTGGTCCTAGACTTGTGCCCGGTTTTCGGGACCTGTGTTCGTGATCGGGCGTGTGGGGACTGGTTGGACGTATTCTATATAGAAATAGAAGGCACCGCACCAGGGGGAAGCGAGTAAAAACCACACCGGGTATCAGCAGCGTAAAGAAGCTTCTGACCGGCCCCATTAGTTGCAATCGGTTGAGCTACGAGCTATGGAGCTAGGGCTGCTACTTTTACTATTTTTTATAAAAAGCAGTTTTTGGTGCTCCGATAAGGGCTACCCCTAATCTGAGATTGTGCTAGACTATCACTTCCGCGTAAGACCTCTACCAAAGGTCATGTTCCGACTTCCGGTTCTTCTTTTTCCTTTTGACTTTCTTGCGGAATTTACTTATCATAGGCTGCCCTTATCTATTCATGGTTCCGGATCCAGATATGGAACTGGAATGGGCTATGCCTTCACCTATGCTATTGGTTTTCAAACCAAAGCATCTTTGGTCTGTAAATGGATTAGGAATAGGCTTTGGATCCATAGGCCCTGGATATATATTCTATCGATGACTCCGGAATAGGTTCTTCAATGATTTATGGTTCAACCCAGGCAGGCAACGTCGATCTAAATCCAGAGGCTATGGTTTGACAATGAATTCTTCATCCACCGATTTGAACTATTGCGGTTTTCCCCCCGTTCCTAGAGCCAGCATCCGTTGCTCAAGTCGATTTAGTAGCAGGAGCAGCTGTCGCTTTACCAGTTGTACCTATTCCAATTGGTTAGCTGAAGCAACTGCTGGGGGTACCTATCCAACTGTCTCTGCCGCTGGTGAAACTGGATATCGATCCAACAATGATGGGTTCGGACGTGAGCGAAGGGAGAAAGATTTGAAACCAACCTACCATTTCTTTTTTTTGGCTTAGTTCCCGAGTCTAGTTCCCAGGGAGAAAAGAGAGGCAATGATAATTGTTTTGGTGCCGCCTAAAGGTTCTGTTCTTGATTTGGTTGTAAAGAATCTCACTTACGCAATATGTTTTTGTTTTTATATCTTATAAATAAGTAGTGCCTATATTGTATTGTCCTTCTTTTCTTGCTGGAGTGCGCTAGCGCTTTAGTTTTCTCGCTTGTTCCTTTCTTAGGGTAGGGGATCAAGACTATAGGAGAAAAAAGAGTGCATTAGCCTATATTTCCGACATGGATGGTTCAGCCCTTCAACCCGATCCAATATCCTATCTTTCCCCGGCGCTTTCCATCCAAAGCTTTTTACTATCTTCTCCTTACCACTCGGCTGGTATGATTGAAGGAGACCTGCACCAGTTACAGCAATCCTGTATATGGCAGGCTAGGCTATAATTAAGATCCTTTCCATACGCTTAAGCGTGCGTTTCTGGATCGCAAAAGCCGATAACAAGAATTAATCCTATTAGGACGGATTTCAAGAGGTCTCGTTTAGAGCCTTTGATGAATTCCCTAAAGAGCAGGCTTGGAACTATTTAAACACGACCTTTCCTGAGTCTGAGTTTAAGGCTATGTTGCCTTCTCTCTTAAAGAGATATATTCCTTTGATCTCTCGCATCCCTCTACTTCAGGGGATGCAGCAAGACTACGTTCTCATCGGAGTTCCACTTCTTCCTTAAAAAGGAAAATAGTCCTAGGAAGGCCTAGAGAGAGGAACAACCCCAGACGCGAAAACAACTCTCAAGGCGAATCTATTTCAATCTACAATCCCAGACGCGACAGCAACCTAAAACGCGACATTCCTTGGGATCAGACATTGGTACCCCATCTCAATCCCCAATCGTCCGATAGTGGGAAAGAATTTGGTATTATCTCGATGGTACAAATCGTCTGCTGTCAAAAGCTATTGGGGATCCATTCTATTTTATTTTATATGTCACTTCGGAGCAAGTGAAGTTACTGCAGAATTGCTTAGACTTGCTTGACTGGACTTAGCGGACTGACCCCCTCTTGCTTTGTCTTGCCCCCCTGTTTCTGTTTACCCCCATATCCCCGCTGCGTGGGCGTCCCTGTAGAAAAGAAAGTAGAAAGGAAGTGAACTCAAAACGAATATTAATGCTTTGGCCGCTGAAAAGGAAGAACAAGAGTCTGGGGACGACTTCCCCTACCACTGTTACTGTTAAATAGCACCCTCTTACCTTTTTATAGTAAGCTGGCGGGCTTCTTCCAAGAGAATGCCTTCACTACACTCCCCCTTAAGACGCCTATGGCGTACTAAGGTACCATTAGGAGTTTACTTTCCGAAGGCAGGGGAACTCGAAAACAAAAAACAACAAACGCCACTATTAAACTGTTTAGGCGACATTCCACGCACAACTCGCATTGAAGACGCTCTACTCGTTCGTAAGCACAATGGACTCGCGGTGAGTATGGAAGAAGGATAGGGTCAGCAGGCCTTTCTATCTCTTGCATTCATCTTCTCTTTATTATTGTACTCTTTCTTCAGTGTAGGGCTTTTCCTCTGTTTGCAGGCTTGAAAGGGGCAACCGCCTTCAAGTTCAAGACTAGAACGAAGGTAGAGCCTTATTCTATTCCTTCGCCTGTGAGACATCTACTTAGTTGTACATCGGTACTCGGACACCCAATCCCCTATGACTAGAAAGACAAAGAATCCCATTAGCTGAAAGAAAATAGGTCTACAAGGTGAAGACTCTCTATCGTCAGATCGTTGGAAGTCTGGTTCTGCTTTCTCTGATGCCAAGAAAAGAATTAGAAAAGTAACTCCTTTCCTTCTTGCTAACAGGGTATTATATGCCATCTTCATTCCCTTTCTTGCTTCGAGGAGCAGGTCGAATAGTCGAAGAAGGGTATGTGAAATAGTAGACGATGGGCCAGCAGAGTACTAGAATAGGTGAAGCTTTTTCGTTACCAAAAGATAGTAGTAGGAGTAGGAAGGGTTCCCTTTGTTTTGTTGTGTTTTAACTAGATTAATGAGGCGAGGAATTCCTTATCAAAGAGAATTCGCTGGCAATGGAAGTCAGGATTGGAACAGAGCTTCCAGCAGGTTCTTTCTATCTATTTCAATGAATGAAAGAAAAAATCAGATCTATCTTTCTATATTTAAAAACACGTAAAGAAAAACAAAAGATCATAATCATTGCGCTTTCATTGTTTCGTTTAGCCGCCTATGTATTAGAAAACTCTGAATTCGACGTTGAATAGCCATAGTGAGTTCATCACCAGTGGCATAAGCATAGGAGGCATATGCGATGGGGAGAAAGTAAATTTACCTCACTTCTTAGCCAGGAAAATCCGCAAGAAAGCTAGCACCGGAACCCCTGTGTCAGCAATCCGTATAGTGCTATTCTTAGTACTTTGACTTGAGTCACCATGGCTACATAGCGGTTCTCATTCTCACTAGGGCACTTTATCTTATTTCCGTTTTCAGTTATTATAGTACATCATAGTCAGGACTGCTCTGGAAGGGAGCAGGAGCAACTCGAAAGATAAGGAAGCTGCAGATGCACGAATGGAAGTAGGCTTTTCATTTCATTCTCATATAGTAGCAAAATGAATAAACTTGATTTTAGCTCGGCTCGAGAAGGCATCATCCTCGGATCGTTGAACTTTCACGCTCATATAGTGAGAAAATCTTCCATTTTATCAAAATAGCTCAGTAAATGAATGGTCGAGCAAGTGGCTGATGAAAAGAATACCTACCGGCGCGATTTCTATTATTATGTATGTAATTAAATGAAAGAAAGCACTTTTCTCGATTTCGTGCACGAAGAAAGACTAATATATAGAATTAATTCAATTCACCTTTTGCATTAGTCTTTCTCTATGGGATGAAGACAAGAAACTGACAGATGCCATGACTTACTAGGGTATCCCCACCCAATAGTCAAAGCGGAAGGGGATTGATGCATCGAATGCCCTGTTAGAAAGTGAAGTGGAATGAATCTGCACCTCTTTTGGTCTTGGGATCACTTAAGGAGAGGGAATCCCGTCTTTCTTCTATATAATATCTTTCTAGTTTTTGCTTTTGACCAAGAGAACGAGCTATCCACCAACAGAGAAGTTCGGAGTGACATCAATCTGCCCTAGGAGTCGAATGATCGCCAGGCATTAGCCCCATCCTACTCCAATAACAGCCGTTTCGTCTATGAGCTTGCATCTTGTACTTCTCCTGCCTACCCATCAGTTGGACATACTGCGCTTATCCGTCCTCAATCAAGGATAGGAAGATTCATTCCCCTAAGGGCTCTTTCACCACGAAGAAAATGGACACTTAGCCATATACGAAACACTTTTTTGTTAACACACTAAATGGAAAGAAAGCAGAAGAAGGGAGTCAAGGGCAAGGGGTGGGCTTGGGGAGAGAATCAAACTGCTTATACATGCTTACAAATTCCCTTGATAAGCCAAGACGGGCGAAATTGGCTAATTCGAAAATAGGGGTCTGGTCTTATCTCTCTCGGTGCTGACCAGAACTTCTTTATATAATAAAATTGAAATTGAGTATTGAGTAAAGGCTGGCTGGATTCTACTGAATGAGCCCACTGCAAAATCAAATCTTACACGGCCAAGTGCTGCGAGAGTCTGTGTTGAACTCGATGTTCATGCTCCTCTTCGCAGGCCTATCTGGATAGGGTGTATGTGGTAGAAAGGCATTTTTGACATCCATTTGAAAGAATTTCCAACGGCCGACTGCTGCAAGAACAAGTATATACCCCTAATGAAATGAGGTAATACGAGCTACTGGAATACCCTCGTAGTTGGAGTTGCCTTGATGCCGTAAAGGAAGATGTCTCAAGTGAGTCTTGTGATTTTCCCCTCGTTCAAGGAAAGGTCCTAACGAGAGATTCTATCATGATGAAATTCCCTCTTTAATCGCTCGTGCCCCATTTAGGGACACTTCGCTTAACCTACCGGCTCGTTAAAGACAAGCTCAGACTAGTCGTTAGCAAGAGAGGAGATATTTATATTATTGCCGTCGATGTACCGTACCCTCCTCTAGGGAAGAAAGCCTTCAATCTTAATATCTGCTGTTAACTTAATTGGATCGATTCTTTCCCACAAAAGAAGTATTTCGGGAAAGGAAAGGGCTCTACGAAGAGAGGAATTCCTTTTCTTCCTCCGCGGTCGTGAAAGGGGATTTCTTTTTATTTTACAGTTAATAAAAGAGAGTCTATTGCCTTTTGGCACCAAGAGAACATTTCCAATACGATATAAGTCTGGCTTGCTTAGAAAGGAAATGGAATTCTTTTCCCTTTCCTTTTCATCGCTTCGCTCCTTATTAAATTAAGGTTTAGGCGTCGGCCTTACGAAGGCTAATTTCCACGCACGCTTTGATTAAGGAAATAGAGATCCTAAAAGTCTCATATTGTCTTCGCATCTCGAAATGAAAATGATTTATTGTAGAAAGGAGCTCAACGAAGAGATGCGCCTTATCCGGGATAAGAGTCAGGGGCATAGCGAGCAGCAAATCCTTATGTTCGGGCACAGTCTTCTTTTCTCCTGACACACTACCTACCCCCTCTCTGCCTTCTTTGTGTTAGTGTTCGTTAACTTCCTCCCTCCTTCGGGTGAATGAAGTGGATTGACCTAGCCTACAACGCTTCCATATTAGAGTGAGGTCTTGACATCCTTTTTTCCCGGGTACTCTCCCAAAAGGAATGTGCATATTATGTCAATCAGTCTAGTGACTTCCTTACTTTACTGGGTAAGGCAAGGAACTTCTTTCACTAGTATAGTATCGGGGACATGCCCCCAGAAAGAGGATTTCATAGTGCCAGAGGCACGCAAACAAAGCCATGCTTACTTCACAACCACCTTTTCTTCGGGAAGGCATAGTTGGAAGAAAGACTTTTCATAGAATAGATCGGTAAAGACCTTACTTTAGTTATTTCTTAATTCTTAAAAGAAGGAAGATGGGAAGAAGCTTACTCTTCTAGTTGGGAGGCGAGGCTCAGCCTAGAGCAGTCTTTCTTCCATCTAGTTTTCAGGATCAGGCATGGATTTCCTCTCTTCTGTTCTTGCGGATGATCGAAGCCTACCCTAGGAGGATGACTCTGTAAAGGGCTAAAAGGAACAAAGCATGGCGTAGGCAGCGGAATACCCGACAAAGACAACCGCTGTTCAAGCTATCTCACCCGGTACGAGAACAGAGGAAACTGAAACGGAAATTGCTAGCCCAGCCAACGAATTGCGTTCTGGGGGATTTACTTAAACGATAAGGATCGGCCCTAACTCTGAATCAGAAGAATCAGAGGTGGAACCAGGGAATGAATATTGTGGACCTAAATTACACTTAAGGGCCAAGACAAGCGGATAGAACCCCAGATCCTGTTGAGGCAGAGGAAGAGGAATAGATCTCCGGCGAGCTTCCTCGATAAATAAAGGAAAGCAGGTAGCCGCCCATGGCAGTCTTGTTTGCGGGTGTACGATCTAATCCTATACCCGCAGGGAGGTGAAACTTCCTGTTGTTTAGTTGTTTAGGGGATTTCACTTTCGAGCAGTAGGGATCGAAGCGAAGTCTCTTGCTCTTTGTTTCCTTCCTTGGAGTCAACTCCTCGCTAGTTTGTCCAGAAATCTCTATGGTATGGTCATTGTCTATTAGTAGAAAAAACCGCTTTAAAGCCATACCTCATAGGTAGCCACCCATGAAGGCAGGAATGGAGTTTCAAACACAAGGTAGAATAAAACTAAACGGAATGAATAACTGGGGATAGAGGTTAAGGATTTGCTCCCTAAGGGTGTGATCCCGAGCAAAGACATTCGATCATTGAGGAAAGATTAGGGTCGGTAATATTCATCTTTTCGTTTTTATCTTCTTTATTCGCCAACTGAGAAGAAGCGGCGTCGGATCCCGTATAAGAAGCTTGCTTGGAATGAAAGCACAAAACGAAATTGATTAATTGAATCAAGAACAGGTAGCCTAGATGAAAGGTAGTGGTCTAAGCGCTAAGAAGCGAAGTCAGGGTCAAACCCTGTGTAGTCTATTTCCGCCCCTGTGAACATTCTATTGTTGAAGAATACTACCGGTACCGAACTCTACTTATTGCCTTGGGGGAAGCCTAGTCTATCCCGACCACCATTACTAATAAAAGCGAAAAACGAATAAGGATGCCTTAGATGCAGAAGCCAGAGCCGATAGGAAAAAAAAGAAGTAATATTAGAGTGATTCGATTCGAAAGTAGCTTGAAATTGAGACATTTTGACACTCAGATAATCGTGATGAATGAATAAAGTGGACTCTTCTTTTTTAATTCTCTGACGACTAATGGAAGAGAAGCGCTTGTTGAAACAGTCGGTCTATTGTTTTCAGTAAGAAAAGCAAATCACTCTGGTCGCAATACCTATCACTAGCCTCGGGCTAAGTGAATCTATTTCTGACCAGTGGTGGTGGGTAGGGATCGGGACACCAGTGTAATTCCTCATCTCTAAGTAATTGGTTGTAGTAGGTGATGAGGTCCTTCTCTAATTTAATGAGGAAGTCCGACCGAGTGTTTATGAGTAAGGGCCCTATCCCTATCGGTCCCATAGTCTCGTGGCCAAACACTCCTCTCCTTTGGTCTCATGGCTTTCGCTCCTTCCTTTTCTTGTAGAGGTAAAGCGGCGTAATCGATCAATGCAAGCGATAGAACGTACCGGACAGCAGGAATAGAGTGGGAAGGCGGGCACCCGAACTAAGGCTTCTTTCGAGACTACCGAACGAGTGTAATACCTGAAGCGAGTCAAAGAGCAAGAGCACCCTTTGAGCTAGAATGAAGGAAGGGAACCTATCCATCAAAAGCCCCATAGAGGAGCCTACCCCGCAACGGCTTACTTGCTCCAGAATCCCTTGCTTGGCCTCTAAAGCCCCGATTGCCCTAAGGGAAGTATCAGCTATTGGGTAAGTCGTGTCTGCTTTCCTCTCTTTTCGCTACATGTCCCTATCTAAGAGTGGCTTTCACTCCTCCAGTTCGATTATTCGTCTCACCCTCGCTCAAACAAAAACAGGCGGCCTAACCCGCTTTTCTTTCGGTCAGCTGCCCCTCAACCGCCTTAGGGGACTTCTTGAGAGATCTATCAATCCCTTACATTAACAAATTCCTATATGGAACCCTTGAAATGTTCCAAAAAGTGCCGATAGAAAGCTGACTGATATCCGTTTTGTTGGACATCTTGGAGCCAGTACCGAAGGGTATGCTCTAATACACCCTTCTCAAAACGAGAATGGGGGTCAGTTATATTTAATCTTTCTAAAAAGCCATTAATGAATTCCAGAGCTTCTGACCTTATGGCACGTTCTGGAAAGGGGGATTCTGCCAATATCTGAGTGAGACGAGCAGGCGTCTCGCTCACCAACAAATTAAAGAGTTGCTCCAACAAATTCGCTTTCAATTCCAGTACTGTAATCTCAAAGAGTTCATTGCTTATTGTAGTACAATAATGGTCAATGCTCAGCCTTGCCATATCCCACGCTCGTAGCAACAAAGGTCTATGCGAAATGGACAAAATCTTCTTCTCTATGTCACTAATCAGAGTCGAATAGAAGGGAATGGATGTGCCTTTCTTTATTTGATCTTATCTGCTTCCTGGTGTTCTCCTTGGCGAATAGAGGTGAAAGGCTCATAATCCTATGGACTAACTGGCCACCTTCAAGCTAAAAGTCATTCTAGAAAGAAATCCGTTTCGATAGCGGAAGAACAGCCTTTCTTCCATTCCGACAATGGCATTCAGGGCTTATTCCGCATCAACCTAAGACCGGTAATTCCTTCGACACATCTGCGGAGCTCCTTCTGTAAGCTTTCGGGCGTTCTAGGGGAACGAAATCCAATAGTTTGGCTGTTGTGCGTACGAAACTTGCCTTCAAGCTTGAAACTTCTTGCTCATCCATCCTGGCTTTCAACATAGGATTTGCGGCATATGACTATTACTGTATAAAAGGAAGCATGGAAAGAGCATTTGATTACTGAACCACTATGGGATCGTCGCTTAGTGCATTGATGCCTTTAATAGGGGCGTATGGATTGGGCATGAGCTTGGCGGCTAGTTACTTCCATTAAGGTGAGCGTGCTTCTACTGCTATTGCTGCGGTTAGTGGCACTAATTTCCTTCTCATGGAAATGTCGGGGCCAAGAGAATTGAGTTAGTGGGGTACAAGAGGAAAAAGGGAAGAAAAGAGCGAGGGAAAGAGAGCCTTTCCTTATCAACTGACCGCTACGGGACTGCTTCCACGGATTGCACCACTTAAAAGAATAAGACGATTACCACCTTAAAAATAAGTTCGAGGTCCGGAGCCGAAAGAGCTTCAGGTTTGAGTAGCAGAGGCTCGGGCACTAAATAAGACCAAAGGGAGAACCCAAGCAAAGAAAGAAAACAAAGCGAAGATCTCTTACATAAGAATAAAGTATTGCATCAGAAAGAAACAATTCTTTGATCCGCGAACATCAAAGGCTGCGGTATCTTATCGAACCGATGACCGAATGGATTGGAGAAAGAAGAAAAAAAGTACTAGGCATTAGACTTTCCAACGGAAGACTTTCTGGCAGCAGAAGATTAGGAGACAGCAGATGTGGTATCATCTACATCATCCGATTCCGTAGCAGAACCCGATCTTGGAATTGCTCGTGGTAAGCATATGATTTTCCCTCCTCTCAGAGGTGGAATTCATCAGTATGGCTCCCGCTATTCCGTTAGAAAGACCGGCGCTTGGTGCCATTCCCGTATCCTAAAATATGGATGAATGGTATCTTAACCCAATTGAATTGAAATTCCCGAGGTGATTCAATCCTATGGTAACTTATCGAAGGTATCTTCCTCGAAGAAAGCTCTCGGCATCCGGGGGAGTGATACACGAGTAAAAGGGGGCGGTGATTGCACCTAACCTTGTCATAGAGTAGCATCGGAGGTGGTAAAATAGAAAAGACCGGACCTACTCAAACTACTAGCACGGAAGAGAGGCGCTTTAAAGCTTCTTTTTTTTTTTATCGATTTTTTGTTTTTGCTTTCGAAGTTCAGTAGCGATTTATTCATTCTTTAGATAGGATAGGCCTACCTCCATAACTGAGGTAAGGGATCAACCTTTTACTTAAAAAAGTATAGTTCGGAATTACCAACTAAGGTCTATGGGCCGCTGCTCCTTAGGTGCAACTTTTGCCATTTCTGCCAGTCTCATAATACTTATCTCCTGGAAGGATGTTACCAAAATCTACGTGTGCACGCCCACTCAGTCCCCGAAGAAAGCTATTCCCTACACTCAGGACAGGCAAGAGACATAGCTAGAACTCAGTCTTTTTCTTCCACAGACAGACGGAGTTCGAATACGACAAGACAAGTTGTGGTTTTTTATAATTATTGTAGTAGAAGTCAGAATCGATTCCAGGTTGGGTGACACTGTTTATTGATTGTCCCATGAGCTCTTGGGCTAGGATACGTTTTTTTAGCTTGAGACTTGGTTATCTTAGAAGGGTTAGCTACGTCCCGTTGGGAACCATGAAACAACTAACACCCTATCTTATACTCCGTACTATGAGATAGACATATTGCAAGATAATCCGCAACCTTAACGGCCCCCGAGACTAGTGTCCTTACTGCGGTTCTTCCGACAACAGCTTCTTCTTTAACAACCGAGTCTGTAATAGCTGCACCTTCTTCTACTGCGGATTCTGATTCAATTGATATTAGTTCCATGCCTTATCTAAGTGTGCTAGGCCACTCACCCTCCTTTCTTTTTATGTCTTTCTCTTATTATAACATAGAGCACTAACGATCATGACGACGAAGCTACTAATTAGGTCCCCTGTGGGGGGAATCCTACTTTTCTTCTTTCGTACGTAAAAAAATATAGCAAAGCCAGAGCTTGAAGCACGCTCAAAACCATGGGCGGTACCTTAACCGACGCCTCCTGCTCGCTCGATCATACCACTTCTGTTACTGAGATTGAGGAACTTTCCCTTCCCCATGTCAAGCCTTCACCGACCCGATAGATAAATCCTGAATCTAGCCTAATGCCATGTATAATCAGATTTGAAAGCAGCTTTTCCTTACCCATCTCCGAAAGACACGTTCTTGAACGTTGGACCTACTTGCGATGGATCTGTAGCGGCCTCGGCTTGACGTAAACTCATTGGCTTCTGGGCCTGCTTCCCTAAAAGCTGCGTAGCGAGCAGCTTCCCTTGATGGTGGACTGGACTTACCCGCGCGAAGAGGGGGCAATTCCATAGCTACCTAAACACATACTTTTATCGATTCCGTGCACGCCCGGAATTCAATGTCACCTTTTGCATTAGTCTTTCCTTCCTGTCTATCTCCTTCGGTCAGGTAGTTCTGCTTCTAGTGCCGGAGGAGGGGTAGAACCATGGGCGGTACCTTAACCGACGCCTCCTGCTCGCTCGATCATACCACTTCTGTTACTGAGATTGAGGAACTTTCCCTTCCCCATGTCAAGCCTTCACCGACCCGATAGATAAATCCTGAATCTAGCCTAATGCCATGTATAATCAGATTTGAAAGCAGCTTTTCCTTACCCATCTCCGAAAGACACGTTCTTGAACGTTGGACCTACTTGCGATGGATCTGTAGCGGCCTCGGCTTGACGTAAACTCATTGGCTTCTGGGCCTGCTTCCCTAAAAGCTGCGTAGCGAGCAGCTTCCCTTGATGGTGGACTGGACTTACCCGCGCGAAGAGGGGGCAATTCCATAGCTACCTAAACACATACTTTTATCGATTCCGTGCACGCCCGGAATTCAATGTCACCTTTTGCATTAGTCTTTCCTTCCTGTCTATCTCCTTCGGTCAGGTAGTTCTGCTTCTAGTGCCGGAGGAGGGGTAGAAGGGTAGTGTTCGAGATGTCTGAGCTTGGAGGTTCCGCTTCTCTAATTATAATAAACCAGACCTTGCCTTGCGTCTTCCTTTGCTGGCTAGATGCGGAAGTGAAGGTTCGCGCTTGGGGCGCTTATGCAATAAATAGATATATAAGTGAGAGTTCTGGGCGTCTTGGTATTGGATCTGCTCTTCTAAAAGTTCTGTTATGGAAGGAAGTTATTTAGCAATTGATTTAGCAACGAACTCCTCTTTAACAGTAAGCTACTATAAGTAAGGTTTAGGCTTTCTGATGTCAGGTCAGGTTTAGTGGACAAATAGTTGAAAGCTAACGGAATGCTTACCCGGGAATATCTGTTGTTTGCCTTGGAGCTCTTCAATCAGACGCAGTTGCTCTTGCTTTTTTTACCGCTGCACGTAACCGGTGCTGCTGGTCTTATATAAGTTTCCGGTCTTACTGTTGTTGAGGAAGAGAAAGAAGTTGGAATATCCACATCCCTGGAATCAGCAGTTAGTTTCATTCCCGGTGCAAGAGTTCTCGTATCCGGTAAACCAGTAAGCGGTGTGGGACTAGGAGCTGCTATAGCTAGTCCTCTATAGGGCTTTTCCATGGGGGAAAAGTATCCCCGTTCACTTAGCCTACGAACTCCGTCTTCCTAGCCCTTGAAGGCGTACCGGTTGTGTCGTAGAAAGAAAATCTGGGAAAGCAGAGTAAGGGAAGTCGGCGAAAGGAGAAGGTTAAGTTTAGCTGCATTATCTTCCTTCGCCCTCTGATGGGGATGAAGTAGTCCTTTTTCAAATAGCTGGTAGTTCGGCTAAGGCATTAACTAACGTGCGGGCATTGATCCAATAAGTCGGTCGGCTCCCTGGAGGGAAAGAATAAAGCAAGTTAGGAATGGACTGAAAGCAGGAATACGAACTGTTTGAGACCGAGGGGAAAGAAGGGAATTTAGTAAGGTAGACTAGGAAGATGAAGTCGTAGGTTAAAATGAGTTAGAAATGGAAGCCGGGGTTCTCGAATAGAGAAGGAAGTGGATTGACAGACCGAAGACAAGCCCTTTGGACCCGTAAACTATGCTCCTTCCACGTATAAAGCTCCGGAGAGAGATCGATGGATGGATCGTGTTAGTGCTGTCTATCAAGCCGCAAAACGACCACTCTGATCTAAGGCGAAGCTGATCATAGACAAATATCACAAAAAGAAGATTCCAATAGTCACTTCCTTATTCGATAGTACACTCTTTCGCTTATTAACAAGACTTCCGTCGATTTTCCATCGAGGTTGACTTCACATTCAAATACGATAATTGAATCAGGGTGGCTAAAAAGCGATTCTTTCCAAATCCCCCACCACTTTCTTATCCTTGTCTCGGTTCCATACTTTGGTCGCCAGAGGATGTTTTTCCTTGCTAAGTGGGAAATGACTCAAAAGCTACATTCAAGACTGAGGCGGGTCGGATTTCCCTATTTTATAGTTTGAAACAGGGGAATTTATAATCAAAAAGGAAGCCGGAGCGAGAATGGCATCCAAATGCCATTCGAAGCGAAGGTAAAGGGATAGAGCTAAGAGAATTTTAGGAAGGTATTAGTAGCTAGAGGGCGTATAGTGTTCCCTGCCCCCGTATGCTTAACAAGTGGTCGAGCTAGGGATTGGGATTATATTATAATTAGAAGAAGGCGTAGGGTGGGATCGATTCAAGGCAGTTCGTCCACACTTTGTTAAGTTAGAAAATACAAGCTATGCTTCTATGCTGCTTGGCATAAGCAAGGGAGCAATCTCGTACTAAAAAAGATCTATCGTGTCATCTCCGACAGGGCGGGTTCAGGGAATGATCCATTCGATTCCACCCATTTCTGTCAGAAAGGCTTCAAAAAGCTATTATCAAACGTTTGGCACCCTTTTCATTTTATATAGCTGTAAAAAGTCATAAAGGAAGTTTCCTTCCCATCGAATCCTTTTCCTTTTCCACTTTTTTATTTTATATAGCTGTAAAAAGTCATAAAAGAAGTCGTCATGAAATGAAAAGTCATAATTACTACTATAGTAAGAGACTGACCGTCTTCTTTCTTTCCTGAAAGTCACAAGACTTTGCTTTGTCACGAGCTGGACTCACTGAACCGACTTGAATCTGAACTACGATTCTTACCGAAATCGGATTTCCTTTTCGATTCTTTCTATTTTGCCAGTTTCCCTTAGAATAAGAAATCCCCCAGATAAGGCAATAGGGGAATCCAAAGGTATATAATATTGAATCTTTTCTTTTTCCAACCCCTGCTACTTGAGAAGACTAGATATCACCAAAACGGTATTCTGTCTTTCTGCTCGAAAAATCCCTTTCATATTCTAGGTATAGGTATCATATATAGGTATTGGGATGGTATGCCCCATTCCATCATGAGGGAATGTCTACTTTCTTTGTCTTGTCTACTCAAAGGGAAGAGGGACATCCAACTAGACATGATTTCATCAAAAAAGAAGGCATATTCCATTGACGGAAAACAGGCTTTGAAGGCCCTATCAAAGGAATCAAGAAAGAAGTTGAATAAGATTGGAGTAAGCTGGGTACCAGAAGGGATCCTTTTCTACCCTCAGGTGACTGTTTACAAACAGGCACATCCCTAGGGAAGAACAGCGATTGGCAGACTAGACTAAGTGCCCATTCACTACCTTTAGAGAAGAATAAGATTATTGCTGCTAAAAACTAACTTCTCCCAAACAGTTAGCGACAGCGATTTAAACGGATTAGCTAACCGTTCCCCCAATGACCTTTTTCGATCGGGTCACTGGATGAATTTTCTACTTTGGTATTTTCCACTCGTGCTTAGCAGACGATTCCGGGAATCCTCAATCCATACATTTACCCATCGATCAGACCATAAGCTTCTGAGCAATATTGTGCTTAAAACATGCGGTCTTCACCGATATAGTATCGAAGGGTTGAGTTACGTCCCTGGAGTAACTCTGCCTGAATACTCCTACCCTTCCCTTATATGACCTTAATGCGCCTAAACGAGTTTCAGTTTCACAGTCTTCATCCCATAGAGAAAGACTAATATATAGAATTAATTCAATTCGATGAAGCTTTCATTGAATTAGTTTCATTCACTCTCTATCGTCAGTAATGATGCCAAAGAGGTGAACCAGGTTTAATGTAATCTCTTGCTGAAGCTTCAGTCAGGGCTACACGGTACCCAAAAAGAAAAGGAAAAACTGAAAATCACCTAAGGCTCCCTACTTTCATGGAGAAAGGTTAGGGGCTTGGCTATGCCAGCAATGGACTGTGCTTGCGAGTTCACACTTCTTCGTCTTTCTCAAGTTTAAGGCTCAGCGTCTGAACTTCGCCTTCCGAGACGAAGTTTTGAGTCGCACCAGTGTCGACCAGGGCATGGATAGTTGTTGATGCAGACTTCAACGAACCTTGGGTTACTTATCTCCTACACTTTTTTCTCATAAGCTTTTGATGGAATCGCAAGGCTCCCGGCATCTTCCTCAGTCTTTTGAACACTGTTCAAGGCTGGTCTTCGCCCCCGCTACAAATGACCAGTGAACTCCGTCCGAACCTTCGAGTCGAAGGTTTTCTGCGCACCTGGTCTTCTTGCTAACAGAGCGACTATTCCTTGCTCTTTGCTTTAGCGTTATCTTTAGATCGATATCCATGGAAATGGACAGCGGCAGGAAAGCAGGAATTCAGTGAAGCAACTTTTCCTACTATGTCAGGTAGCACGCACCTTTTTCACTTCTTGATGAATCGACGATAGGGGTAGAGGGGCTGAGGCAACTTGGCCAGTTGTATCAAACACGACAGCGGTCAGCATCAGTGGCGGATGAATAAAGATCTATGTACAAAAATAGATGTTTGAGAGCGGATTTCGAATTTGTAATCCCGGAAAATAATGCTTTAAGAATCTGGAATCGACTCGATCAATTTCGTCTTGTCTTCTTTTTCCCATCTTGGTCAAGAAGTTATCGAAAAGTCAAGATTTTAATTATGTCATCCATTCAATTGAAATCTGGCATTCGATCTCAGGTTGATCTCTTTTTTCGTATATAAAGTAATATTAATATAGAAATATAGAAGATCAAGGCCTCATTTCCCACTTTCTTTTTTGGTAATATAATAAAGTTACTAGACTCGAGTTACGAAGGAAAGAACACTGGGTCTGTAATCAATATGAAGGAAGAATGAAAAGATGGGGTTTGGCAAGGACAGTCTGACTGTCATTAGTGTTGTTGTGAGGGAATCCAATTCGTGAGATTTATTCATCTATAATGATGAAGAAACCCACGACCCACGGGACTTTTCAAAGAAATTCTTACACCTTCTTTACAGTTAGTGGAAGAGAAAAGTTTGAATAGTGCTACGGGAGAATCAAACAACTTATTCTTACAGTGTCCCTTATAAAAAGACCTTGGATTATTGTTCTGCAGTATCGGAAGCCATCCCCCGACTTGAAGGACCAATGTCCGCTTTTCTTGTATTGATACTTAAGGAGTACTTTTTTTTATTCGACTCCGGGTCCGGGTTGGATTGAATGAGATCGTTCCTCTCTTAGTATCACGCCCACTCAGAATGGTTACTGAACTTCAGTAGAGTGGCATCCCTCGGTAACTGGTTTGACAAACTGCGACAGCTCTTCCAATTGACCCATCATCATTAATTCCTTCTTCTACTGTTCAGTAGTTTCTTTTTAGCCAACTGATTCCTGTTTTTAGGGTGAAAAGTTAGCAGCCAAGAAGGAACAGATCCGCCCGGTCTTTTTGCTTCTGGGTCAACAGAGAAAAAGCCAGTGGTTAGCTTGAAGTCCATTCCTCCGTTGTGCTTTGTCTGGCAGCTCATCTGCTTTCTTCCCTTCCTCGGATAAGCCAAACAGCTGGTTTTTTCCCTTCATTCTGTTCTCCCGAATCCATCCATAGCTAAGGCTAAGCTAAGATACAGCTCAGCTCGTGCATCTTTTCATTCATAGTGGGAAGCTTTCCATTTCTCTCTCCTCTCCCCGAGTACGACTTGGAGACTTTCAAAACTAAAGCTTCTCGCATTTGAAATCGGAAATCACCTATTCAATCAGTTGGGAGTCCCGCCATGCAACCCCATTATAGAATCGAATCAAGGCTGAAAAGAGGGGCGCTGCCATTGAATTCATTACATCGTCTTTTCTTGAATTCACAACATAGAAGGAAAGTACTCAATAGAAAGGTAGAACCAAAGCACAGGAAGGCTTCTTTGATTCAATTGAACGGTGTGATAAGCTACTAGTTCTTCAACCGAGAAAGTATAATAATGAATGGACTTCAAAGGCAGGCTAGCTACCCGGTCAAGCACAAAAGAAAAGTAAAGATATAGATCTGAAAGATACTCCTACCTAATAGCAAAATAGAGTTATTAGTCCAACCCAATACCAATATAGACGAAATATTCTATCAGCTCGTTGTAAATGTAAACTAATTGAATTTGTTAGCTCAAAGCTAAGCTTCAAAAGGGCAGCGGCTACTCCTACCAATCTATGGTAAACAATTAATGACAGGTGGTTCTTTAGGTTCGAATCTCGGGGTATTTTTTCGATGGGACGAAAGAAGGAAAGAACATCGGAATATATGTGAAAAAACCTTTCCTTTAACTTTACATTGACATTGCCAAGTTTGGGAGGGATACCAAACTGTGTCAGACGGTCAAAACCTATACAGATCATCATATTACAATCATATGGGTAATTCCCTAGAAGGAGGGAGATTCGCAATCTACCAGTAGCATAGCTACTTATCATAGCTGCTTACTTCCAGAATATTTGATTCCATCCGGATCCGGATAGACGGCCAATCATTCCGGATTTCCATCGCACTCCCTTGTAGAGGCAGAACTTCAACCTAGGCCGATGCAAAAAAAAAATACAAATACATCACACATGGGACTCGGGGACGAATAGCTGCTCTTACGATCCTTTAACCAATCATCTTACTGAAAAGCGGCTAAATCTAGCCGGTGGGAGAAAGGTCCCCAGGGAGGAAAGGAAATTTGTGTTCATTCTGGGACATCAAGCTCCTCCTCGTGGACGGAGGATTCCTTCGAGATGAAGGTCTTGTTAGAGCAATTTTCCGAAACGGAAATGGAGGGGAATCCGACAGGACAAGAACCAGGGCCCTCACAGCCAACAACAAGTATTAATCATAATTATAGTCTTGAGGCCTCAATAAAAAGTCGAATTGTTAAACTTGAAAATGAAAACAGCATTTTTCTGTTGGATAAGGATAGAGGGCAATATTGGGCAGATGTGAAACAAGCACTGGATCAAGCTCCCTCTCGGGGAGAGTATAACCGATTACTCGAGTTCGAGAATAGGGATCTCCAGATCCGGGAGCTGAAACTGAGAATAACAAGAGTGTTTCAGCTAGTACTTTCTGAGAATCCTGTCTTGGGAGAAAATGCCCCCTACAATCCTAGAGAAGCCTTTCTCGACTTCTTTGACGAGAAGCGAGACGAGCTGGACACCAACCCCGAATGGAACGCGAAAGAAAGAGACATAAGGGAAATCCAATTCCTGACTCAAGTTCAACAAGATCTACGAAGGCATGGCCCAAACTCCGTCTATATAAATAGAATACTTGGGAGATTTTGATAAAAGGGTGCTCGACCATACCCTTCGCTATTGGCTTCAAGATGTCCAACAAAACGGACATCAGTCAGCTTTCTATCTGCGTTTTTTGGAACATTTCAAAGGTTCCATATAGCGATCTATCTATAGGGATCTCTCTATATGAGCCAAAGACTTGGTAATGTAATTAAGGGATTTTTGTGGGGCGTATTGAATATAGATAGATCTCTTCTTCCACTAGCTTGTACAGACGAGAAAGACCCCTGAAGCGGTTGAGGGGCAGCTGACCGAAAGGAAAGCGGGGGTAGGCCGCTTGTATTATTAGGAGAGTTTAGGCAGGTGCCCTTTACTGGATTGCTTTTTTGGCTATCTCGAGTAAGGGGAGCGGATTTTATTGATGAGAGGAAGACGAGTGGCAAGAAAAGTGAAATGGAACCCAACTAATGATCAAGGGTGGATTCATCGAGGAAGACAGAGTCCAATAGATAATAGATAGGTGGGCAATAACTCCTGATGGCAATCAAGCAAATGGTCGTAGATGGTGGGTGTATAGAAGACCTCAAACGGGGAAAGATATTGACAAGAATTCACTATAATAAGAAAAAATAGACTCCATTCCCTTGGGGGACGTAGACTTAGGAACACTAATGCCTATTTATAGTAATAAGTAATAAACACTCTCCTGGTAACAACATTAATAACAAGGTGAAAGATCTTCCGCGTACTCACTGGCTACGAACTGAACGTGCTGACTAATAAAATAAGGCTACCCTTCCTGAGCTCAAAAGAGAAAGCAAAGACTACTTACTTGATTGATCAAGTCTTTTTGTTGGAACGTTGATACATAACTAATGGAATGCTTAGAGTATCCCCATTACCTGATTGTACATTATCATGCGCTTGATAGAAGGTTTCGACCAGAGCAAACCACGACTTCTTAGGGGGAAATCGTTTGATCAACAGAGGGAAGAAGGCTCATAATAGTACTTTGATAGTAAGGCTGAAGCACAAAGGCAGGTGGGAGAACAAGGACAAAGCCAAAGGCACGAGATCTGTCTTCTGTGTGTGTTGATATGGAAGTTGTCAGGGTAGGAAAATTCTCATTTCCAGTTCAGTCAGTAGCATACTCTAGTCTAGTGTTAGATTGCCTTTCAGACCGAGATTAGGAGAAGTTGATATATTCCCTGATGAGATTCTAAATCCATCATCATCAAAGAACAGAAGTTTGGTTGCTGAGCCTATCAAGCAAGAAGGATGGAGCTCTGTAGCTACAGTCCAATCCATAGAGCGGTGGACCCTTTCCTAAGGCAAGGACAAGAACTCGGGGATCGTTATGATACCGCCTGTCCTGGCTATACTGATAGAAACTGCTGATACTCTCTCTCCTATTAGAATTATACCTATTAGAATTATAAATATAGGGTTCACCCATTAACTAGACGGCCGGCAGGTTAAGCTTTTGCTTTTTCGCGCATGAAAAGTCTCTCTTCCGGCTCTTACTGGTCCGCCTTTCTTGGCTCAATGCCCTTTTATCTTCTCTTTCTCGGGCCTTTCCGGCAGCTGATACTTATAAACCAAAGCCCTTATTAATTAAAGGCATTAGCTTCATTCCTATTATATTCCCAAAAGGGGTTATTCCGCAAAAGAACGGATAGGCCGACATCCCATGATGCGCGCCTTATATAATATATGTAATATTAATAATAGGAAGACAAGATCGCTTGAGAATCACTAGTTCCATGCCCTCGGAGAGTGCATAAATTATACATTCCATGCCTTCTACTAAGGCAACCCGAATCCGCGTATACCTGGCTTAGCAGGGGAACAGATCGAATAGCTAGTTCAGTGTATGATGGATCATATGACAACTCTTCCCTCGTAATGGAGTTGTATTGGTGATTCGTAGCTCCCGGATCCATCGATAGTTGCGAGGCTATCGCCCGTCAGCTGAGATGCACCCTGTGAAAGGCTTTTCTATCCGACGCCTCTGTGGACGATCCCTTCAGGCTAGGGGTCTCCCCTTCCTCCGCCGTAATTTATCATCTGTTACGGCGATAGCAACATTACTAAAAGTCTCCTTTCATTGAAAAAACGAATTATGTCCAAAGCAACTAACTTTTTCACATTAAATAATCCATATTTCAATTTAATAAGACTCTATTGATTGTAATTGAAAGACTACAAAGTATGAACGAAAGTTGCAAAGGGATTTCAGAACAACCCTGCAATCATAGAGGACATCAGGATAAGAGGTAAGGAATCGGTAGCAGCCTTGAGATCAAAAGAGAATCATTTTTTCTTTCCTCTCAAGTACTGCAACGGTTGGGTCTGGTTATAGGTACCATCTATTCTTAACCTTGCCAAAACCGTCATGGCCCAATCATGTATAGGCCGTACCAAGGCCTGATACAAGGGTGAGCCAATAGCGAATAACTTTTTCTTCCCTGCTCCCTCGACCTTCATTCCCATCCTGCCAAGCTGAGGAATTCAATTCTATCTAACCACACTGTGGCAAATCGATACAAGTAGCTAAACAGCTTGCTATACCATAACAAGGCATCTCTGGCCGAACGGTTAGGAAAGACTACGGCGCCTGGGTAAAAATCCCGTTTACCAAAGAAGACGTCGAGAGTGTTACTTAATCATTCCCCTTCTGCAGACAAAGTGATAGCGGCTGTAGCATCCACCGGTAATGTGTGGAAGAGGGTAAGCTTTCTATGTGGATAGGACGTATCAACACCTTTTGCATCTTTTAAAGGAAATATCTAAGAAAAATCTTGTGTTGGGTTCTGAGGGAGCCGAAGATCAAAACCTAAATGTGCCAGGGGTTGATCATCGAAGCCAGGGCAATAACGTTGAAGCAGGATTTGGCTTTAGCTAAGGTAGGCTTGACGCCCAGTGACAACAGGTACTTTGTCAACTGATCGGAGGTTGGCTCCGCCTTCCAGGTTGGTTCCCACGTCATACCTTTCGCTTCCCTCGACTGACTACGTACTTTCTTTGACACTTCTTTTCCATTTTCTGTCTGGTCTTGTCCTCCTCCTTCCTCCGTTTCTTTAGCTGCAACGGCTGCAGACGCATTAACATTTAGATATTTGACCCTCGTGGCTGGCGAATTTGTCCAAGAGTAACGGTTGCCCCATTAGCGGGGATGCTTCTCCAGGGCTTTTAAAACCCGAAGATAGACGTCGCTTGTTGGATTCTTTAATTCTCCAAGCAGACGTTGGAAGTCTTCTCTTGTGGCGTCTACGCCAGCGTCTTTACCTTCCAAAACGAGACGTTGCGCGATATCGTGCCATGTAAAGCGGTCTCTTGTTTGGGTTTTGGAGAAGGATTCCAGGATAATAGCACATTTTAATCGTAGATCGTCAATCGTATCGGAAGGAGACTCGTTGGGAAGATCCACCTCTTCCCCCCAGTTGGGAATTGGTTCCGGAGGTGAAACAGAATGTCCTCCCTCTTCTGTTTGGGGGGTGAAACAAGTAATCCATTTCTTCCACCATGTACCTTTTGAGGTCGATCCGCCTGAAGGCACGTTGGAGGGTTGCTCAGTTAGAGATGGACCCGCTTCATCCCCGTCGGCACAATAGGCAATGACGGGAATGCCAAACCAGATTAAAATGAGAGAGATCAGAATAGAAATTAAAAAAGAAATGAAAAATAAAAGAAGAACACTGTTTTTTCTCTTCGAAAGTAGAATTTGATAAACAATGATTAAAATCACTAAAAATACGAATACAGGAAGGATAAAGTGAGGGGTGGTTATTATAGCGATTCCTTCTGATCCTAGAAAACGTCCGAAAAAACCTGCTACTCCACTGCCGAGCAGGGGCAAAAATACGATAAGTAGATACATAATTTATTTCGAGTGTGATCAGAAAACCAAAAATCAGACAATGGCAGAGCGGCCTGTGATTGAGTGATAGATTGATCGACGCCCGAAGAACGCTCGACCGAAGGAATGAGTCACAAGGTGAATTGTAAGCCCCAACGACAAAGGAACCTACGTTCCGGGCATTTTCGGGGAGTATATAAAATCCTTACTTTACAGTAGTAAGTCTGCTAAGGAAAGGAGGATCGCTTCTCTTTCTTCTTTTTTGATTGAAAGAGCGGTACCGTACTGTCTTTCTGCTTAAAGAATGCCATTCCCTCTTGCTAACATCCGATCTGCTTCCTCGTCCTTCTGGCAAAGCTTCTATTTCTTCTTTGTTTGCACAAGCTTCTTTGAAAAGATAGACTTTATTTTCCTTTCATCCTTTTCTGCCTTTCTCTCAAAGTAAGTGGTAAGCTAGGTTATGGGCTTAGAGTTAGAGGCTTTCACCATTGTGTTATCGCTTTTTGTCTTAAGTGGTTAAATCTGTTCAGTACGTTAGCTGTCCAAAACGGGAAAATGGGGCTTCCTTCAGGTGAATGGGTATCCTTTTTCCTTTTGTATTACCATTCTTACCGTGCGCTTTCCATTCCTTCTATCAGGCGAAGTGAAGTGGTCGAAGTCGGGTCGGAGAAAGGGCATTAGATCGAGGGAAGGGTTTTTCGGCTCTATCACCATTGGGCCTATCTTAGTCAGTTCCATTTTCTTTGTCTTGAGAATTTCTAAGAGCTGACCCAAAAAATACTTATTTTCCTTTATTCGTTGACCGAGTGTAAGAGGTTGTTGGAGTTGTATCCCCATTAGCCTTAGGCGCCGGGTCGATTTCCTTATTGGTTGAGAATGATGAGAGTAAGTGCCAGCGAGGGAAGCTGCTGCCGGGCCTGTGTCAGGAGTCAAGTCTTTTTCTTCTTCCATGAATGAGTTCAGTGACTGACGATGTTGGTAGTCGTGTATTGGTGTCTGATGTACTGTGTAACTGGTGGAGAACCATTGGCGAGCGGCTAAGGGCCAATTGACTTAACTGAATTGAAATCGTAGGTCTCGCATTCTATTCCGTCTGTTAGTGTATAAAGATCCGTATTCTGGCTATTCCCTCTCGTAGTCGATTCGGTATGTGTAGTATGTACCCTAGTCCCTAAAGACTGCGCATTTCATTCTATTCTTTCAAGTCCCACAGCTCGAAATGTGCCTATTCCTTCGACACCTTTTCATGGAAACCGGGGAATTTAGTCCAAAATGCTTATTCCGCATCAACCTAAGCCCGCTCTCGCTTATGATCTCCCCGAAGAAGATATGGATTTAGGAGTCGCCACCCTAGCTCTTGAAGCCCATTTTCTTCTAAAAGAAGGGGAAGCAGGAGGGGACTAAGCCCTCGGCGCCTGAGAGGACTCTGCCTTACGTTACGACTATGCGGTCTTACGGCAAAGGTAATTGATTGAATGATACCTTAGCTAACAAAGATCTTTCTAGTGAGTGAACCTTAGGTAAGGTGCACGAACGGGTATCTCTTCAATAAGCTGAAAGATTAGCTAGTGCTTCTCGGGTGATCGGAAGGGTTTAATCCTATAGCCTATTCTCCTGTTGAGTTTTGTCTTTCGAATTAAGCTTACAATTGAGATCAGTGAGAAGCTTGTAAGTTCTGCCTTAAGCTATAGGCTTCCCTAGAAAGATGAGGTGCACGCTAACCACATACATATATATAGAGGTAAACGGTAGTTTGAGGCCCCGTTTAGGTCAGTTTGATACGGCTTTTTCTTTCGACATTGGGACCAGATTCGGATCTGGCTATTTGTCTTCGTGGGAAGGTTTCACGCAATTCAATCCATGCATGCTTTTCACTATCAAAATAGGATTCTATCAACTACTCTCACTCGATTTAGCTTTCTATCACTAGATGCCCTTAGACCCGAAATGGCTCGTATAGACCACCAAAAAAGGGATCCTTTCTTTCACGCAGAATCTAGAGAAAGAGCCAGATAACCTACTATAAGCATCTCCCCCATCCCATAAGAAGCAGCTTGTTAGTCAGATGGGAAATACACATAGAGGGAAGGGGGATACCTAGAGACTGCTGGCGAATCCTTATAGATTGCTCATGTTACAGATCTAGAGCTTCACGAAGAAAGATTATTTTCAGGGAAGAAATCTATCTCTTAGCTTATAACTCTCTGTAACCCGGAAAAGAGCTTATCCATTATTCAATTGTAACCTATCCTAGGGAAAGAAACTATTACCTCCCATCTAACCACATGGAAAGACTTAACACTCGTTTAAAAAAGAGGAAGAAAACACATTCTAGTAGTCCTGCTTTCTAACTTGATTGCTTCTAGCTGGGAATCCACGCCTAAGCTTTTCTTGCCTTCTGCTAAGGGAAATAGAGGGACTTTGCCTTGCAAGATAACTATCTTAAGTTTGATACTTTACATCTCTAACTGGCCTGCTTTAGCCCTTGATCTAGCCCTTCTTGCTGGCTTTCCTGGCCTGAAAAAGAAAACTTCCCCCTTCCCTAAAACCAGTTATCCCTACTTGAAAGAGTACTTCACTTCCTACCAGGTGAATAAATCCTGTTTTCACACTACTGTCTTGCTAGCTATGACCTCTCTCGTATGCAAACAAGGAACTCCCTTAAAACAATACGGAATTTCATTGGTCTAGAATGCTGGCTTAAGCTTAAAAGATATTGCAGGATCTCAAGCCGAAGGGACTGCAACTCGCTCAGCAAGGCAACTGAAAATAGGATATGTGGAAATAGGATACACTTAACTTCAATATCCTCCCCAACCAATGGTTGGCATTAGGAGGATAAAAAAAACTCCTTAGGGATAGAAGTAGGACTGGTCATATAGAAAGTGTGTTACCTGGCACTGGTTTAAAATGGCTCTAGCCCTTGATCCTTTCCTCTTTTCTTTTACCTAGCAGGCTTGAAAGCGGATTACTATAAAACTCTTGAAACTGCCTGCTGGCTATCAAACGAACTGGCCCTAGCTCGACCACTTGTTAAGCATACGGGGGCAGGGACTACTCCTTCAAGGGGACTAGTGGGAGGACTCTTACGGGAGCTATAATATGAAACATTCAATTATTAGTCTTTAGATTATGAAATGTAGAGTTTAATCTTTCTCACAACCAGATCATCAGAAGTCAAGGGATCTAGAAGGTAAGGCTGGAAGGGAATAGCTTTTTTCTGCAATAGGAACTCAAACTGCCAATTACACTAGATGTGATGCTGGAATTTGATTTGATGGAACTAGCTCGAAGGCATAATTCAAAACGAATGCAGAAGGACGAAGCACTGGTAGAGATGGAGCAGAAGTCCCAATGGCTGGCTTACTGGTTGGAATATAACTTCCAGGTAAATATCTATATATAGCCCTCCTCCTATTAGACTGGAAAAACTAGCTGCTACCATGGGCTTAGTACGCCAACTAGATGGGCTTGCCACTAGAATTGAACTAGAAGGAATGGATGGAAGCCAATACAATTCAAAGCGCCTTCCGGAGGAGAAGGAGATTATAAAAGCACTCGAAGGCAAAACATGGCCAAAATCTTTACCCATCTATTAGATCACCAGCTATTCACTCTCCCTTATTTTACTATATGAACCCTCTAAATTCTGTAAGTCTACTCCCTATTAGTTATCATTCTAGACTGGGACTAAAAACGAGATAGCCTTCCTCCGGAAAGATTCACTATGGAAGGAAAAGAAATCTAGTTCTGCTTGGCTTGGAAAAAAGACAACTGTTTTTAGGCGCTTGCACCGAATTGCTTACCCGCGGAACTCATTTAACCCGACCCTGCATAAGTACCAATGCCCCAGTTGGTCCTATACATGTGACCTGCTATCAGGAAAAGAATTGCAATAGCTAAATGATGGTGTGCAATATCGGTCAACCATAGACCCCCAGATCTAATCCTCCACGAAAAGTAAGAAATTCCGCATATTTTGACCAATTCAAATTGGTTTTTTATACATGTCTAGGCAGGTATGATTTAATTGAACCATTAACTCAGCTAAGACAGGTGAGGTATGGTTAGCATCATTGGCGATAAGGAATTTTTCTCGTGTGATAGCAAAAAAGGCCTGTGGGGTCAGTGAAAGCTTTAGTTCCTTTGATGTGGAAGGGCATGGATTAAGGGAGTTCCGCCCCCAGAGGGAGAAGCTATTCTTCCTAACAGCGGATATGCGAACAGCCGATATGCGACACCTTTGAGTTGTTGTAATTCCTTTTCTTTTTCTTTTCCCCCTCCCCGGAACATAGACAGAATCCGTGCTTTTAACCCATGAGGGCAAAGCTCTGCTTGGTCCACCACCTGGGGGTACTTAGTGGGATCTAGTTTTTAGCATTATTGAGCAATTGACGGAACGAGAGAAGCTCATTCCTTGCCTAAGAAACTGCTGTCGCCGGAGAGAAAATCTCTTCCTTTCCTGCTCATGCTTAAGACCAGTCCACCATAAGAACCTCGTTCCCCAGTATGGAGCCACCATTTTCGCCCGGCTACCACTCGGACCGGATCTAAGAAAGAACTAACCAAACTGGCTTGACCGACTGGATCTCTCAACCATAAGGAGAGGAAAAGGCAATGTTTCAGGGGTCAAGTGTACCTCCCGTTCGGGAAATCACTGCTTTGGATTCATTCCCGAAAACAATGTATGCCACCGATGAAGATGGAATTTACTCTTAATAAGTCCATAAACCTCCACGGAGTGATTGGATTGAAACCTATATTGAGTGGGCCCAAACAATCTATCAAGAACAGATAGGTACTTATTGTACAATAGGTTACTACCTCCGTCAAGCCGGGGTCCGGAGGTTCCTCGTAACCGCAGAAGCTACGACATGGGCATAGCTAGGTGCTGGCTCAAGTACTGGTGAAAGGACCTGAGCCAGTCAGTAACCGTTAGACCGAGAAAGAGCAAACAAGGAAGAAAGAGAGAATTCTTCTGTTCCTGAGTCGTGCCCTAAGAGAATTCTCACAATTAGCTAACGTGGTCCCACTCGTATCTGTTTTGAATTCATGTTTTCAGTCTCTGCTCTTCTAGGTTCATGAGTGAACCAACGGACTAGCGTAAGACATATAGGTCAGCACCGCCCCACTACCTTGAATAGACTGTTGTCTAGCGATTACTAAATCTGAGCTTAGCTTGTATTGTCCATCGCTTTTCGTCACTCTAGTAAAGGTTTGTAAGGTTGGTTATGCCGTGTTGGGGCAATTCCAGCTGCTACAGATACATCAATCAGCAGAACTTTACTTGGAGTGGTGCTCTTTCCTTCCCGCGCTTCTTCTCTTTACAAAGAAGACCCTAATATGAGAATTCCTTTTCTGGTTCTTCATTTGGTCAGTGCAGAATAAATAAACGAACCGAAAACAACTGCTTAATGCTTTGGCCGCTGAAGAGGAAGAACAAGAGTCTGGTTGCGCTTCGGGGCCACTTCCCCTACCACTGTTAAATAGCACCCTCTTCCCTTACTATAGTAAGTATAGTAAGCTGGCTGGCTTCTCCGGAGACCGCGGAGTGGTAAAAAGTTTTCCCAAGAGCTTCCTATGTATTATGTATAAGGAAGGGGGCTGGTGGCTAAGCTTGCCTCAACTCAACGGGAAACTCCCACAACTTACAAACCGGTGATAAACATGGCCTGTAACACACTTGGCGGCGGATTAGCCCCGACCAGTCGATGCTCCTACGCAAGTCTGGTTGTGTCTCGGGTAGTTCGAGTAGTAGTTGTAGTAGTAAGGAGCCAGTATATACATATATGATATTTCATCAGGATAAAGACCCTTCGGAAAGGCTGAAAAGAGCCTTGTTGCTTGCTTGTGACGCTCTGCTGCTCGTGAAGAGCTAGATCCATAACACTCACACCCGGCTACTCGCTCTATTGCGGATTTAGCTTCAGTGTCCCTTTCATATTAGGCGTAGACCTTTGCTATCAATAACTGAGATATCAACAAACCTATTAACTAAACTAGACCGCTTTTAGGAAGGATTCCTGGACTGGACTGACCTAAAGCAAGGACAGGCAAGGCAAGAGGCACGCACAAGACGGCTGTTAAGAAGTCCTCGCTCGGGACTTTTTAGGAAAGGGGTCGCTCGC